ACTAAATGGTATTCCTGTAGCAATCGGGGTTATGGATTTTCAGTTTATGGGGGGTAGTATGGGATCGGTAGTGGGCGAGAAAATCACACGTTTGATCGAACATGCTACCAATAAATTTTTACCTCTTATTCTAGTGTGTGCTTCTGGAGGAGCACGTATGCAAGAAGGAAGTTTGAGCTTGATGCAAATGGCTAAAATATCTTCTGCTTTATATTATTATCAATCAAATAATAAGTTATTCTATGTATCAATCCTTTCATCTCCTACTACGGGTGGGGTGACAGCTAGTTTTGGTATGTTGGGAGATATCATTATTGCCGAACCAAATGCCTACGTTGCATTTGCGGGTAAAAGAGTAATTGAACAAACATTGAATAAGACAGTACCCGAGGGTGCACAAGCGGCTGAATATTTATTCCATAAGGGCTTATTCGATCCAATCGTACCACGTAATCCTTTAAAAGGCGTTCTGAGTGAGTTATTTCAGCTCCATGCTTTCTTTCCTTTGAATCGAAAAATGAAATCAAAAATAAAATTAAGGAGAGCCATATATCCTTATCCTTAATTTTATCCTTAATTTTATATTTAATAAATTATTAAATTTAATAATTTATTACTTGTTTTAAATTTATTACTTGTTTTGTGGTAACCAAGTAGTTATTTAGTTTATAGGAAGCAAAGTCAAAATTCCAAGAATGGATTTTTCTTTGGTAACATAAGATTAAATTGGAAAAAGAATCATGCGAATACTTTTTTTTATCGATAGCCCTGATTACTAATCAGGTCAGGAAATCTCTATCAAACAAAATAAAAAGAGCGAATTCTGTCTCTTTCGTCCATGAAATTGGGCGAGGGGGTCCTGCATCTTTCTATATCCCTCAAGAACCCCTGATTTTACTAAGAATCTCTTTTGTCGGATCGTATTATAACGAATTTTTTCGCGAAGGGAAAAACAAAAATGAAGAATAATCAAAATAAATAATGAACATAATAAAAAAGTGAATTATCATACATATATTGCATGTAGAAAGATGAATAAGCTCATTTATTTACTTATTTTATTTACATATTTACACTTTTGATTTACATTAATTATATTATATACGTACTTAGTATATTCTAGTCTATTATATACTTTACAGACTTATAATATTTTCTTTTTTTTTTATATATATTAAATATTTTTTTAATATATTTAATATTTAATATATTTAATATATATTAAAAATATATATATATTAGTCTATAGACTCTTATATTATAGACTCCTTATTATATCCTTATTTTATTATCTTATTTTATTATATCTTAGTATATATACATTATATACCCTTTATTAATAATTAATATTAATTAGTGTATATACTCACTTAGGTATACTCAGTATAATAGTATAATTATTATATGAATTATAAGATATCTTTATAACAGGTTAAAAGATTAATATAACAATAAATAACAGGTACAAATCAAATATTAAATCGAGGTACCCATTCTATGACAATTCTTAACACCTTACCCTCTATTTTTGTGCCTTTAGTGGGCTTAGTTTTTCCGGCAATTGCAATGGTTTCTTTATCTCTTCATGTTCAAAAAAACAAAATTTTTTAAATACGATGGGGCAAAATCTTATCTATTTTTTTTTTCAAGACTTACGTGAATCATAGCACGGATATCTATTTATTAGAATATGGTATAACGTGTGGCTTCTTCCGAGCATAAGCTCATATGAATGTGTAAACATGATATATGAGTAACTGAATTAGAGCTATTTTCAAATGGATCGATATCGGGATGAATTTCTGAAATGTAAAGTCAATATATGTATGTGGATATCTATAAGATATCATATGAAATATCTATAAGATATCATATGAAAGGGATGTTCGTATTTTAGTTTAGATCTAGGCAATTCGATGAATTACTCCTAAAAGTTCACATCATAACAGTGCTAGTTGATGAGAGTTACTTCGGAAACAAAAAAATGAAAGTAAATTTTTTTTTGGTTATTCCCCAATTCCAATAAAATGCAACTAGATCTAGTATAGTATGAGTTGGCGATCAGACCGTATATGGATAGAACTTATAGCGGGGTCTCGAAAAACGAGTAATTTCTGCTGGGCCTTTATCCTTTTTTTAGGTTCATTAGGATTTTTATTGGTTGGAACTTCCAGTTATTTTGGTAGGAATTTGATATCTTTAGTTCCCTCTCAGCAAATAATTTTTTTTCCACAAGGGATCGTGATGTCTTTCTACGGAATCGCAGGTCTTTTTATTAGTTCCTATTTGTGGTGCACAATTTCGTGGAATGTAGGTAGTGGTTATGATCGATTCGATATAAAAGAAGGAATAGTGTGTATTTTTCGTTGGGGATTTCCTGGAAAAAATCGTCGCATCTTCCTCCGATTCCTTATGAAAGACATTCAGTCCATCAGAATAGAAGTTAAAGAGGGTATTTATGCTCGTCGTGCCCTTTATATGGAAATCAGAGGCCAGGGGTCCATTCCCTTGACTCGTACTGATGAGAATTTGACTCTACGAGAAATTGAGCAAAAAGCTGCCGAATTGGCCTATTTCTTGCGTGTACCAATTGAAGTATTTTGAAACAAGAACTGAAGAATGACAGCTTTCTTAGCAAGAGGGAAAAAACGAAAACTCAAGAATCCTCTTTTTTATATAGCACAACTTAACTGAAGTTTCTTCAGAACGCTCATTCGAGCTAAACGCAAACGAACAAGGAACAATCATAAAACGAAATTGCTTTTTTTTTTTCGAATTTGAAGTGCACTCTTTCTTATTGTATTTCGGTATTGTTTTTCTGTATTCTTTCTAAATTCAAGGACTAACCACTTTACTGAATCACAAATAAAAAATAGGAAATAGATTCATGGGCTCTATAACTTTTAATGTAATAGAACCGATGCTTGATAGAAATAGTAGTATTGAGTCGACAAATGAGGCGAGTTCATTTAAAAATTCCCAGACGAAAAAATGGCAAAAAAGAAAGCATTCATTTCCCTTATATATCTTTCATTTATAGTATTTTTGCCTTGGTGGATCTCTCTCTCATTTAATAAAAGTATGGAATCTTGGGTTACTAATTGGTGGCATACTAGACACTCCGAAATTTTTTTGAATGATATTCAAGAAAAAAGTATTCTAAAAAAATTCATAGAATTAGAAGAACTCTCCCTCTTGGACGAAATGATAAAGGAATACCCGGAAACACATTTACCAAAGCCTCACCGCGGAATCTACAAAGAAACGATCCAATTGATCAAAATGCACAATGAGAATCGTATGAATACGTTTTTTCATTTCTCGACAAATATAATCTCTTTCGTTATTCTAAGCGGTTATTCTATTCTAGGTAATGACGAACTTGTTATTCTTAACTCTTGGGTTCAAGAATTCCTATATAACTTAAGCGACACAATAAAAGCGTTTTCTATTCTTTTATTAACTGATTTATGTATAGGATTCCATTCGCCACACGGTTGGGAACTAATGATTGGCTCTGTCTACAAAGATTTTGGATTTGCTCATAATGATCAAATTATATCAGGTCTTGTTTCTACTTTTCCAGTCATTTTAGATACCATTTTTAAATATTGGATCTTTCGTTATTTAAATCGTGTATCTCCGTCACTTGTAGTCATTTATCATTCAATGAATGACTGAAAAATGATAGATCGATTCAATTATAATGCTTGTTACTTTGTACATAAGCAACCCATTCAAAATTGTACTTATTCTTTCTACCCATATGGGGGCTTCCTTCAATGTTCCAGTAAAATTATTTCAGTAAATAGCAGAATCATAGATAGGGAACTATACTAGCGACTTATCTAATTTTATTGTAGAAATTTTCGGGATCAATGATTGGACCATGCAAACTAGAAATACCTTTTCTTGGATAAAGGAAGAGATTACTCGATCTATTTCCGTCTTGCTCATGATATATATAATAACTTGGGCACCCATTTCAAATGCATATCCCATTTTTGCACAGCAGGTTTATGAAAATCCACGAGAAGCGACCGGCCGTATTGTATGTGCTAATTGCCATTTAGCCAATAAGCCCGTGGATATCGAGGTTCCACAAGCGGTACTTCCTGATACTGTATTTGAAGCAGTTGTTCGAATTCCTTATGATCTTCAACTGAAACAAGTTCTTGCTAATGGTAAAAAAGGAGCTTTGAACGTAGGGGCTGTTCTTATTTTACCTGAGGGGTTTGAATTAGCCCCTCCCGATCGTATTTCGCCCGAGATTAAAGAAAAGATAGGCAATCTATCTTTTCAGAGCTATCGTCCCACTAAAAAAAATATTCTTGTGATAGGTCCTGTTCCTGGTCAGAAATATAGTGAAATCACCTTTCCTATTCTTTCTCCGGACCCCGCTACTAAGAAAGATGTGCACTTCTTAAAATATCCCATATACGTAGGCGGCAACAGGGGACGGGGTCAGATTTATCCCGACGGAAGCAAGAGTAACAATAATGTTTATAATGCTACAGCGTCGGGTATAGTAAGCAAAATCATACGAAAAGAAAAAGGGGGATACGAAATAACCATAGTGGATGCATCGGATGGACGTCAAGTGGTTGATATTATCCCTCCAGGACCAGAACTTCTTGTTTCAGAGGGAGAATCCATCAAACTTGATCAACCAGTAACGAGCAATCCTAATGTGGGTGGATTTGGTCAGGGGGATGGGGAAATAGTACTTCAAGATCCATTACGTGTCCAAGGACTTTTGCTCTTCTTGGCATCTGTTATTTTGGCACAAATATTTTTGGTTCTTAAAAAGAAACAGTTTGAGAAGGTTCAATTGTCCGAAATGAATTTCTAGATCCGAAGATTTATCCACACCAAGCTCTAAAAAGAATCCAACTTGTGTCGCCAATTATGTTATGTAATTATGGATGATCAAAAAAGTTCTGAAAAGCTTCTTGTTTTTTTATATTTTTTCTACCCGAGTTCGGGAATTGAATTACTTG